ATATATGTATGTCTGCTCACAAAGCGAGAAGAGTAATTGATCAAATTCGTGGGCGGTCCTATGAAGAAACACTTATGATACTAGAACTTATGCCTTATCGAGCATGTTATGCCATTTTAAAATTGGTTTATTCTGCAGCAGCAAATGCTAATCACAATAAGGGTTTGAACGAAACAAGTTTAATCATTAGTAAAGCCGAAGTCAACGAGGGCACAACTGTGAAAAAATTAAAGCCCCGGGCTCGAGGACGGGGTTATCCTATAAAAAGATCCACTTGTCATATAACTATTGTATTGAAAGATATATCTTTAGATGAAGAGGAAGAAATAGATAAAAGGAAATTCTATAAATTAGAGCTGAGGAATACTTAAAGGAAGAATATTTTATATTATAAAAAATACAAATACGCTATATTATGTTATGCTTAAAAAAAATAGAATGAATAAAAAAAAAATACAAACAGATGTCACGTTTCACGATATATATAGTAGTGGGGGACTATGGGACAAAAAATAAATCCACTTGGTTTCAGACTTGGTACAACCCAAGGTCATCATTCTCTTTGGTTTGCACAACCAAAAAATTATTCAAAGGATCTACAAGAAGATCAAAAAATACGAGATTGTATCAAAAATTATGTGCAAAATAATATGAAAATATCCTCTAATGTAGAGGGAATTGCACGTATAGAGATTCAAAAAAGAATCGATTTGATTCAGGTCATAATCTATATGGGATTCCCCAAGTTATTAATAGAAGACAGGACTCGAAGAATCGAAGAATTACAGACGTATGTACAAAAAGAACTCACTTGTGTAAACCGAAAACTCAACATTGCTATTACAAGAATTGCAAATCCTTACGGGCACCCCAATATTCTTGCAGAATTTATAGCCGGACAATTAAAGAATAGAGTTTCATTTCGCAAAGCAATGAAAAAAGCTATTGAATTAACTGAACAGGCAGGTACAAAAGGGATTCAAGTACAAATTGCAGGGCGTATCGACGGAAAAGAAATTGCACGTGTTGAATGGATCCGAGAAGGTAGAGTTCCTCTACAAACCATTCGAGCTAAAATTGATTATTGTTCCTATGCAGTTCGAACTATCTATGGGGTATTAGGCATCAAAATTTGGATATTTGTAGACGAGGAATAATAAGAACTTACTTGACTTATATTTAGTTATATCTGGTGATAAAACAAAAAATGGCAAACTCTTTCATTCTTTTTCTGATAAATAATAAAAAAAAAAAAAAAGAACAATTCTATAAGGTTGAATAAAAATTCGATTAATCATTTGATATAATTGCTATGCTTAGTGTGTGACTCGTTGGTTTTTTAGGGTTGGGATTCAAAAAAATGGACAGCCCATAGTACAAACTGATAACTATAGAACTAATAACCAACTCATCACTTCGTGTTATCTGGATAGAAAGAACCAGTCAAGATATGATATATAAGTCATATCATTGTAGCAACTGAAATCTTTTTTACATAAACAAACAAAAAAAATCTGATTATGGGTTGTAAAGCAATATAAAGTATACAGATAAATGGAAGGGTGAGAGAAAGATAGAAAAAGAATATTAATGATATAGAATTCCAATATGTAAGGTCTATGAGTCATCTCATATAAAGGGAATGTAATAAAGCATCAATACTGATTGATCCATAATTAGACAAATCCGTGCATAGAACAAAAAATCAAGAGCCCCGAGCCAATAAAGACTGAGAAGGTTGACTCAAGAATAAATTTAATTGGAGGCTCCGTTGTAAAATTCAGACCTAATCATTAATCGAGAAGTGGTGGGAACGACAGAACCTGTGAATGCATAAGATTCTATTGAAAACGAATCCTAATGATTCATTGAGTAGGATGGCGGAACGAACCAGAAACCTATTCATTTATTCTGAGAGGTCATGTCATAGACTAATCTTACAACTGAATGTTGAAAGAGTAAATATTCGCCCGCGAATTTTTTTTTATTTCTAAATTTTAGTCGATTCGAAATAAAAGGAAAAACAAAATAAAGATTCATTATAGCGTTCTACCAAAACGACATTATCTATAAATAGAATACGTGTTAAATTATATATTAAAACACAAAAAATTTCTAATTTATAATCGATTAGATCAAATTTCAAAGAATCCCACGATTCCATATATTATTAACCGTGTATTTTTTTTTGTTTAATTATTAAAAATTGTTTAATTCGCGAGGAGCTGGATGAGAAGAAACTCTCGTGTCCGGTTCTGTAGTAGAGATGGATGGAATTGCTAAACAACCATCAACTATAACCCCAAAAGAACCAGATTCCGTAAACAACACAGAGGAAGAATGAAAGGAATATCTTATCGAGGTAATCGTATTTGCTTCGGTAGATATGCTCTTCAAGCGCTTGAACCCGCTTGGATCACATCTAGACAAATAGAAGCAGGACGGCGAGCAATGACACGAAATGCACGCCGCGGTGGAAAAATATGGGTACGCATATTTCCAGACAAACCTGTTACAGTAAGACCTACAGAAACACGTATGGGTTCGGGGAAAGGATCTCCCGAATATTGGGTAGCTGTCGTTAAACCCGGTAGAATACTTTATGAAATGAGCGGAGTAGCAGAAAATATAGCTAGAAGGGCTATTTCAATAGCGGCATCTAAAATGCCTATACGAACTCAATTCATTCTTTCTGGATAGGAATGTAGAAACAAACGAAAGGGGTTTTTGGGATGAAAAAAAAAACAATTGCAGATTTCTTTTTTTGTTTTGAACAAATAATATTTCTTTTTTTTATTTATACCTTTGCATTGAAAAAGAAAAAACCGATAAAAAAATGATATGATTCAACCTCAAACCCATTTGAATGTAGCGGATAACAGCGGGGCCCGAGAATTGATGTGTATTCGAATCATAGGAGCTAGTAATCGACGATATGCTCATATTGGTGACATTATTGTTGCTGTAATCAAGGAAGCAGTACCAAATACACCTCTAGAAAGATCAGAAGTGGTCCGAGCTGTCATTGTACGTACTTGTAAAGAACTCAAACGCGACAACGGTATGATAATACGATATGATGACAACGCTGCGGTTGTTATTGATCAAGAAGGAAATCCAAAAGGAACCCGAATTTTCGGCGCGATCGCCCGGGAATTAAGACAGTTAAATTTCACTAAAATAGTTTCATTAGCACCTGAAGTATTATAGGGGAAGACCTTAATATAGTATTTGAATGAAATTGATTAAATTTATTTAATTAATTAGTAAATTGTTTATCTATCACGTATATATCTTTAATAATTCATAAATATAAAAAAAAAAAAAAGAATTCATAAATATTAAAAAATTCAGAAAAAAAGAAAAAGAGCATGTTGATTATATCAAAATTCGGGGGAAACAAAAATCTTAGTTTATCATGAGTAAAGACACTATTGCTGACATAATAACCTCTATACGAAATGCTGACATGAATAAAAAAAGAACAGTTCGAATACCATCTACTAACATCACTGAAAATATTGTTAAAATCCTTTTACAAGAAGGTTTTATTGAAAACGTGAGAAAACATCAAGAAAGCAATAAATATTTTTTGGTTTTAACCCTACGACATAGAAGAAATAGGAAAGGACCATATAGAACTGTTTTAAATTTAAAACGGATCAGTCGACCCGGTCTACGAATATATTCTAACTATCAACGAATTCCTAGAATTTTAGGCGGAATGGGGGTTGTAATTCTTTCTACTTCTCGAGGTATAATGACAGACCGAAAGGCTCGACTAGAAGGAATCGGCGGAGAAGTTTTGTGTTATATATGGTAATCTTTCTAATAGCCGACACGGTCATATTTGTGAAAAAAGAGAAAGGACAAGTTTATAATATTATCCCTCTTACATTAGTTGATACTTCAAAGCGGTTTTACCTGGAATGAAACAACAAAAATGGATTCATGAGGGTTTAATTACTGAACAACTTACCGATGGTATGTATCTTCCGGATTCGTTTAGATAACAAAAAAATTATTCTGGTTTTTGTTTCGTAAAGGATTTCATGTAGTTTTATACGTATACTACCAGGAAATAGACTAAAAATTGAGGTAAGTCCTTATGATTCAACCAAAGGGCGTATAATTTAGAGACTTCAAAGCAAAGACTTGAATGATTAGGCGGTTTTTTCAATTTCAACATTCTTTCGTGAGGATACAATTCGAAATTAAAAATTTCAAGAAACTTATTTTCTTCCAATAAGTAGATTCGGAATTAAAAAAAGGAATGACAAATATGAAAATAAGGGCCTCCGTTCGTAAAATTTGTGAAAAATGTCGATTGATCCGTAGGCGGGGACGAATTATAGTAATTTGTTCTAACCCGAGACATAAACAAAGACAAGGATAATCTTTCTAAAACAAAAAGACTCTCGAAATCTAAAGGACCCGATGTACAGATGTACAAATAAATAAATAAAATAAGTAAATAAATAAATAAAATAAGTAAAAAAAAAAAAGAAATAAAATAAGTAAAAAAAAAAAAAAGAATAAGGATCTGTTTTGACATGAAATGGATATATCCATATATCTCTGACTTATATTTATGAGATGATAAAATATGGCAAAACCTATACCAAAAATTGGTTCGCGTAGAAATAGACGTATTGGTTCACGTAAGAATACACGTAGAATCCCCAAGGGAGTTATTCATGTTCAAGCAAGTTTCAACAATACCATTGTGACTGTTACAGATGTACGGGGTCGAGTAATTTCTTGGTCCTCTGCCGGGGCTTGTGGATTCAAGGGTACAAGAAGGGGTACACCATTTGCCGCTCAAACCGCAGCAGGAAATGCTATTCGGACAGTAGTGGATCAAGGTATGCAACGAGCAGAAGTTATGATAAAAGGCCCGGGTCTCGGAAGAGATGCGGCATTAAGAGCTATTCGTAGAAGTGGTATACTATTAAGTTTCATACGGGATGTAACTCCTATGCCACATAATGGCTGTAGGC